TTATAGTATTATTGTATATATGAAAAAGTGAATCAGTGCACTAATCACACTGTCTTTAGTTCCACAAACTAATGTTTTTTTTAAAACTAGATTCACCAAAAATTACTTTCCTCTTTAAGGCCTTACAAAAGAACCAATAAACCTAGTGTGATTAGTGCAACTGCTCTTGAAATAATTTATATAGTTCCTCAAACCTAAGGTTTCATAAACCTTAATTTTCTCTAGCCACGACTAAACATAAAATGCCACACCTAGGCCCAATCAAGTGACTTATTTTGTACGGTTTGGTTTGAACAGGAGTTGTTTCTTCTCTTTTAGAGACCTATTGAGCACCCGTTGGTGCCTTCTCAATTCCTAAGACACTTAAAGTCAAAGATTCTTCATATACATGAAACTGATAAATAATTAACCGATAAGAGAGCTTACTATAAAACCCAGAAAAGGAACTTACCCAAGTTAGCCGGGTTTCACCCTGGCCGAGCACTGTTTATTATGCTCCTTTTTACCCCACTAATGAAAAAATGAAAATAACATTTTCCCGTCTAGTGTCTTTCTATCTTATTCATCCCTTATTTAACACCGTCTTTATGATAAAAATTTTTTTGCTTGATAAAAGCAAAACCTACCCGTTTTACGTAGAAATTTCGGACCTTCAATTTCTGTTGGTTTCCTTCTCCGTATTATTCTCTATTCTCAGAATTCTGGGCTTATGTATTTTACAAAACCAACTTAAGCCATTTCTTAAGTTTATATTTTGATTAAAAATGTCGGCTGCCTGCTTATTTTTTGCCTCCCTGGGCTTTTCCCTTTTGGTAAAGTCTATTTCTCCTGAAATAGCTAATATCCCATGGTCTTATTTAAACGGCTGAAGACTTTTAATCTCTGTTCTTGCCATAATGGTGGTCTCAAATGTTTGATTTGCGTTCAGTCTTAYTGCTGCAACCTTAAGGCACTGCATTAAAACCATTCGTTCTAAATTCAAAAAGTAAATTTTTACTTTTTTAGGTCTGGCTCTTACATCTTAAGTTAAGTTATTACTTTTACAAAGCCATTACCCTCTAACTATCGTCTTTTTGAATTTCAATTTTCTCTCTCCGTTAATCTCTCTCTCTTCTGATRTTACATCTTAAAACAAATTTGATGTATCTAAATACAATTTAATTTAACCCTTTGTACCAACTTCTGATTTCCAGAGGAGACACACAAGTTTTGAGTCCTCTTAGTAATCTACTTCTTTCCCCCTCCGTTCCCTTTGATTTCAAATTACTCAAATTTTTATGGGAAATTTCCTATCAAAAATATTTTACAAAGGGGGTACATCAGGTTACACTTTTTCTTATCCGTTTTATGGGCAATGACATATTTTTTTTCTCCTAACTTCTTATAAACTTGATTTTTGAAAACTGTTTTTTGAAGAACAATTTTCTCTCTGACTGCCAACCACTTTTAACCTAAGTTTTAGACTCCCCACAAATGACGGAGGGGTCCTTACTCCAGCTTAGCGACGTGCCTTAAACTTCCCCCCCCTAGGTACCCCCCCCTTCCTTTTTCCCCTATCCCACCCTTTAACCAACTTATGTTCCTTCCAGGACCTGGCTCTAGGTATGATGGATCCCTGACGGGAGGGGGGAGGAGATTGGCTTTGAAGGCCATCTCCCTTACTCAGCTATCGCACCGCCAGCTCTGACTGCACTTGTGAGGGGGTTTCACCGTCTAGCTCCGCTATTACTCCTACCTCCAGGCGAAATGCTCCGCTTTCTCCTGCAGGGAGGCTCCAACCTGTCGTTCCTCCAGGCTTTCGCCTTAAGGCACACATCTAGGATTAGATTTCCTTTTTTCCACTGCTTAGATTCTTAGGGGGGGGGAGTCACACTCTGCTAGGTGACGACTTATAGACAGGACAATTCAAGTTAGATAGTTCAACATAAGGTCTAAGGTTATTTAAGTACCAGCTAAATACGTAAGTCAACTTTTTGAATTTCAATTTTCTCTCTCCGTTAATCTCTCTCTCTTCTGATATTACATCTTAAAACAAATTTGATGTATCTAAATACAATTTAATTTAACCCTTTGTACCAACTTCTGATTTCCAGAGGAGACACACAAGTTTTGAGTCCTCTTAGTAATCTACTTCTTTCCCCCTCCGTTCCCTTTGATTTCAAATTACTCAAATTTTTATGGGAAATTTCCTATCAAAAATATTTTACAAAGGGGGTACATCAGGTTACACTTTTTCTTATCCGTTTTATGGGCAATGACATATTTTTTTTCTCCTAACTTCTTATAAACTTGATTTTTGAAAACTGTTTTTTGAAGAACAATTTTCTCTCTGACTGCCAACCACTTTTAACCTAAGTTTTAGACTCCCCACAAATGACGGAGGGGTCCTTACTCCAGCTTAGCGACGTGCCTTAAACTTCCCCCCCCTAGGTACCCCCCCCTTCCTTTTTCCCCTATCCCACCCTTTAACCAACTTATGTTCCTTCCAGGACCTGGCTCTAGGTATGATGGATCCCTGACGGGAGGGGGGAGGAGATTGGCTTTGAAGGCCATCTCCCTTACTCAGCTATCGCACCGCCAGCTCTGACTGCACTTGTGAGGGGGTTTCACCGTCTAGCTCCGCTATTACTCCTACCTCCAGGCGAAATGCTCCGCTTTCTCCTGCAGGGAGGCTCCAACCTGTCGTTCCTCCAGGCTTTCGCCTTAAGGCACACATCTAGGATTAGATTTCCTTTTTTCCACTGCTTAGATTCTTAGGGGGGGGGAGTCACACTCTGCTAGGTGACGACTTATAGACAGGACAATTCAAGTTAGATAGTTCAACATAAGATCTAAGGTTATTTAAGTACCAGCTAAATACGTAAGTCAACTTTTTGAATTTCAATTTTCTCTCTCCGTTAATCTCTCTCTTCTGATATTACATCTTAAAACAAATTTGATGTATCTAAATACAATTTAATTTAACCCTTTGTACCAACTTCTGATTTCCAGAGGAGACACACAAATTTTAAGTTCTCCCTTCTTCTATAGTCAGGGTGGGTTACACCACCTAAGGAAGGGCCGAAACCTTCTACGATAACAGTCGTTTCTGACTACCCTAAAACAAACTTCTAATTAAGAGTCTTAACGTCCAATTTTATTACCCATGATTGGGCCTAATACCAATTTCTGCCAATATACTACTAAGAGTGTTAAAGGATAAAAAAGAACATAAAAAACTGAAAACAACTGACCCCAAAAAATATATGGTGGGTCCGCAGGTTTTCCTCCCAATCAAGTTAACATTACTCAAGTATAAAAATGTAAACCAAACAGAACTCCCAATGGGGGAGTTCAAAAAGCCCTTTGAAAAATCCTTGTATGATAAAACCTAAAGAAACAAAGTCTCACAATAGAAAAAACTATATATAAAACCCCTAAAGACTTTCTAGGTATAGAACGTAAAATGGTATAAGCAAACAAAAAGTACCACTCAGGCTGAATATGCGCAGGAGTAGACAAAGGATTAGCGGGGAAAAAGTTTTCGGGTGAACTTAATAAATGCGGCTTTAAAAGAACAAGGCCTAGAAACCCCCCCATAAAAACTGAAGCCCCCAACAAATCCTTAGTGGTATAATAAGGATGAAAGCGAAGCTTAGCTGTTCTTGATGACACCCCAAGAGGGTTAGACGACCCTTTCTCGTGCAACAAAACAATATGTGTAGCAGCTAAAGCTGCTAACACAAAAGGAAGAATAAAGTGAAGCCTATAAAAACGAGTCAAAGTCACCCCCCTAACGCTATAACCCCCCCAAATTCAATGAACAAGGGGCTCCCCAACTAAAGGAATTGCTGTTAATAAATTTGTAATAACAGTTGCCCCTCAAAAGGATATCTGACCTCAAGGCAAAACATAACCCAAAAAAGCAATTCCCATAGTTAACAATAAAAGAATTACACCAGAGAGCCAAACTTTTGTCTGTCGATAGCAACCATAATAAAGGCCTCGCCCAATATGGCAATATAAGCAAAAAAAGAAAGCAGAAGCACCATTAGTATGAACTGAACGCAATAGTCAACCTATATTCACATTCCGCTCAATATGGACAACCGACTCAAAAGCCGTCCTTTCATGGGCGGAATAATGAAAAGACAAAAAAAGCCCGGTTCTAATTTGAATTACTAAACACAGCCCTAATAAAGACCCAAAATTTCATCAGTAATTTAAATTCTTAGGTGCAGGCAAAGAAATAAAAGAAGAGTCAACCAACCTTCACAAAAAAGATTTTTTATATAAGGGCTTTCACATTTTAAACCTAATTACCAAAATTAAATTTTCCCATATTCCGCCCTTAGAAGCCTAAGTAAACTTGAAAGTTTTTCTCAGTTGAACTCATTCCTAGGTAATTTAAAGTTAAATTAGTTAGACTAACTCACTTACAGCGGAATTTTTCCCTAAGAAAAGTCCTTTCGTACAATCTCTTAGCTTTTTATCCTAAAGATAGAAACCGACCTAGCTTACGCCGATCTGAACTCAGCTCACGTAGGGCTTTAATGGTCGAACAGACCAACCCTTAGAAGCCCCTGCACTTCTAGGAGGCCCTAAGCCAACATCGAGGTCGCAAACCTTCCCCTTAATGTGGTCTCGCCGGGAAGATTACGCTGTTATCCCTACGGTAACTCTTCCCTATTAACAGCTTCCCACAAGTTGTGGGTCTTTAGGTTCATTTTACAAGTAACACATGAATTGTCATTCCTATATAACTTCCTAAAAAATTACTTTCCTTTTGGCCAATTGCCCTGGGGGTAAAATCTCTATTACCCTTATCATAACGGGTGTTTACATACGAAAAAAGGGGGGGGGCGTTTTTCTTAGTCCCCGGTTACCCCAACCAAAGGTTTTTACCCTATTCAGGCGCTTCTTGTTAACCAAGGCCCCGGTAGAGAATCTACCTAAAGTTCGATAGGGTCTAATCGTCTTTTAGGTTTATCTGGGCCTTTTCACCCAAAAGTTAAATTCAAATTAATGCTATTGAGACAGCGCCACCAGCGTAAGACCATTCATACAGGCCAACAATTAATAGGCTATTGATTACGCTACCTTTGCACGGTCAGGTTACCGCGGCAATTGAGCCCGTAGGCCATTGTGCAGGTATGACCTCCCGTGATTACTTTTGCGCGGAGGGCCATGTTTTTGGGAAACAGGCGTGATAGCTCAGTTTGCCGAGTTCCTTAGCAACACTTACTAACTAAGACTTATTATAATATAGAGAACTATCCTGAACAGTTGTCCCCATAAAAATCTTAGATTGACTACTAATTTAAAAATTCTCATGCCTGCATAAATAAATTAGCAGTTACAGCTCCCGTCTACAACAAGGTCAATCACTATAAATTTTAATTAGGTTGGCTGTTCTTTATAACAAGATTTGCAAGGTGGCAACTAAATAGCCTACTAAGAATACCGCCCCATTTTAACCATAGCCCGAACAAAGAGCTTAGCCCCTTTGTTCCAACAACTCATAACATCTCGAAGTCCTACATACCCTAAGAACAAAACTATGAGCTGAGCACTAAGGCGCCTTTCCAGGAGAACCAGCTATCATAGTGCGCGAAAAGGTATCTCGCCCCTACCTTAAAGTAAGTCCATGGCTTTACAACGCCATCCTTCCTCTCTAAGGTAAGTCGCACTACTTCGGGTTAACTCATTTGTTAAACTTTCATTTAACCATAATGCAAAAGGTACCGGGCTTAACCCGTACTTTAAACTATTTTTTATATTAAACCACTAAAAGATACAAAATTCCCTCACGGTACTCTTCATTTAAACCTCCCCTTTTCGCTCCCACTACTAAAGGCACTGACATTTCCATAAATAAATAAGAAATTTTCCACTACAAGCAGAAAGCGGTTAAATTCCCGCACCTTCGAGCTTGCAATTCGACGTCACAAATTTGACTATTCCTGCGGCCCTAAAAGAGTTGAAGGCAGCTCATAACGCTACTCCTTAGGGCTGAAAACCCCATGTGCTTAACTACACCACCCCAACTATTTATAACTTTTGTTTTAGGGACACCTTCCGGTACCCCTACCGTGTTACGACTTATCACCCTTTTCAAGGCGAGCGACGGGCGATTTGTACACACACTAGAGCACCATTCACGGCTTCATTATCCAAAACCATTACTTCCAAGTACTCTTTTGTTCTACCCTTAAGGTAGCTACGCCATTACAAACCCCAATTGTAACCCAGCACCCCCTTCCCATGAGCTGCACGTTTACCTGAATTATCAGCAAATCCTAATTAAAGAACCGCTGGGGCGCCTGTTTATGTCCTCTCGCGATACAAGCTAAGAAACGGCGGTATACAAGCTGACAGTTAAGCACTTTAATCAAGCTACCCAAAAACTAGAGAAGGTAAGAAGTTCGTGGATCATCGAATTAAGGGCCAGGTTCCCCTGGGGGGATTAATGCACCGCCAAGTCCCTCGGGTTTCAGAGCGTTCCCCGTAGTCCCCTGGCAGCGTGAAAAGCTATTTTCATTCAGAATAACCGGGTATCTAATCCGGGTCTATTCTCTGAGTTTCGCGGATTCAGCGGTCAAGTGTTAATCTGGGCAAGCCGATCGTCCTCCTATTTGACCTCTGGAAGTAACGCGCGAAACACTTTTTTAACTTTCTGCCTAACCACCTAGCCGTGTATGTTTAGATTGAGGAGCTGGTCTCACCGAGAGTTCTGGCACCAAGTCTTGCTCACCTCTAATTCTCATTAGCTAGGTCGGGGTGACCCCCATTGCCATAATATCCAGTACTGGTGTTAGAGACTTTCATGGGGCCTCTTCTTTTAATTAATAACACCCCCCTAATAGAACTCGTATTAAACGAATATCCCTTTTAGGTACAACACACCTCTCTCCGCGCATTTATACTACCATGCATCTATCTAAGAGATACCCAACATATGAGTCGGGACCATGCTCTCCGGGGCTGGCATGCTCTTCGCGAGCCCCCTATAACTAAAACAAAAAGCTAAGCTTTTTGTCTCACCCAAGAATTTAGAGGGGGTAGTTTAACAGAACATTGGCCTGTCTAGCCTAAAGTGCATTAATTAACTAATGCTCCCCTCTAAACTCAACTAAGGAGGGACGCTTCACCGCCCTTAATCAAGTTAGAAGCTTGATTTACCCTTTTTGGGCTCCCTACTTTTTATTAAAATAATGCTAAGGGCGTTTATTCCGCCGTAATTTAGGTTAAAAGCCTAATGCCTAAAACTCGGCCACTCAGCAACTTTTAGAGGCTATAGTATAAAATTAATACTTCTTGCTTACACCAAGGAAATCTCCAGCCTGTGGAGTAGCTTCTTCCAACAACAAATACAATGTGAATTACACTTTTACCCGCAAGACTTCTTTTTTTTGTTCTCACTCTTACTTCAGGGTTACTGGTTATCAGTAGAAGAAGGTGAATTTTTTCATTTGCAGGACTAGTTTTAAACACAGCCGCAATTACGCCGAACCTAATTCAATTCTCCCCATTTGGCTGAAAATCAGGAGAAGCCGCAGGAAAATATTTCCTAGTTCAGGCCAAAGCCTCATCGACTTTCGCCCTAGGGAGGGCCGTCTTTTGACATTGAGATTCCCCAACACAAATCTTTCTAGGGTTAACCCCTACAGAATGAGGGTTAATTTTTCTATTCTCAAGAATAATTCTAAAACTAGGCCTATTTCCATTTTATGCATGAATCCCGGGAGTAATGTCAGGACTCTCATGGACCAACTGCTGGTTAGTTTTAACGTGACAAAAATACTTTCCTCTAGTAATTGCTCTCCAAGTTACAACCTCTAGGGCCAGAAACTTCTTTCAAAGAATTGTAATATTAACCGTTTCAACCACAGCAATTCTAGGTGCGCTCCTAGGACTAGGGCAAACAAACTTACGAGCTCTAGTAGCTTATTCTTCCCTAGTCCACGGAAGGTGAAGGCTCATAGCCTCTATCTTAGGAATAAAAACTTTAGCCCTATATATAATCGTATATACTTGCACACTAGGAACAACAGTTTTTATATTTTCGCGTTCCTCCGCCCGCTCTGTCCAGGACCCCAAAATCTTAGTTAGAGTATCACCCGCTGCTACTATCCTAAGCATCCTCTCTCTAGCAGGAGCCCCTCCATTACTAGGCTTTTTTGGTAAATGACTAGTTATTGCCCAATGAACAAATATGGAAATAGTAACCCTCCCCCTAAGAGCCTCCCTTTTAGGGTCCCTTATTAGATTAAACTTTTATCTAAGAATATGTTGGGGACTCTTCTGAGCTTCTTCCTCAGAACTTTCTCTAAAAAAGCTACCCAATCCGACCCACTTAAGCACAGTTTTTAGTCTAAACATCCTTGCTTCTATGCAAATAGCCCTTTTGATTACCTTAAATTAATTTTGAAGCCCCTAAGAGGCTTAAGTTAACACAAAACTGTGGGCCTTCAAAGCCCAAATTAAGCCAAATAAGGCTTAGCCTCTGACCCTACTCAAACCTTGGAAAAAAGCCAAAAAAGAGGCATTCGTTTGTTAAACGGACCAATGGGCACGTTCGCCCTTTTCCAGGTTACCGTACTTTAATAAAAAGAACCAGCTTGCAACTGGAAAATGGAGAAATTGATACCTCCCGGCGACACTAATTATTATAACCGGATGGAGTAATTTTATACCCATAAATAGAGCTTAAGTCTACCACAATTTCTGTCACAACCGGCAACCCCCAAACCAACAAAGCCTACTAATTATTTAACAACATATAGCTGCAGTAAGTTAAGAAAACTAAGGGGCTCATGACCTCATAATTGGCATTAAAAGGCCCTGCAGTTTTACAAAACAATTAATCCTTTCACTGAAGAGAACCCTCATTTCATTCGTGAATCAAGCCCCCAAAAACCACCCCTAAAAATCTCAAACTTGATACAAAAGCACTTTCTCTAAAAGACCCAACACTTCTGGAAGCCAGCGGATAAATTAACGCAATTTCCACATCAAATAACAAGAAAAGAATAGCCACCAAAAAAAACTGCAAAGAAAAGGGAAATCGCCCTGACCCTAATGGGTCAAACCCACACTCAAAGGGTCTTCTCTTTTGTGAATCTTTAATTCGTCGAGCACTTACCATTAAGGCGGCAAAAAACAAAACCAATACCAAAAATATCACCATCACAAAACCTAAAACTACTCTCTTCATTTTATTACTTACCGGAACCCCGCTTAAAAGGACGAAGAGGACCTGCTTGAAACTTACAGATCTTCACAATTGAAAGAAGGCCAAAAAATAGCAAAACCCCGCAAAAAACAAGGAGGTCTCCCTTACAGAAAGTACCTAAATCACTTGGGGATTCCACAGAAGAAACTTTGTCAACTAAACCCCCAACCCTTACATCACACTGAATAACTAAAAACTCAGGATAACACAGAAATAACAAAACCCCGCCCAAAACTAGCAACATAATAAAAAGACCCCAACCAAGCCTCTTAATTCGAGTGTTAGGCCTTAAACAAGATATGTATAAAAACAACACTATTAAAGCTCCGACATAAATTAAAAACATTACAGCCGGAAACCATAAAGGACCAACTCTAATAGTATATGTTCTAATAAACAAAAGACACAATATGAATGTGCTACCTAGAGCATAAGGAGTTCCCAAAAAAGGTAAAACCCTTCTACTCAAGACAGCAACACAAAATGTAAACAAAAGAAATCTCATCTTAACTTTACCACTAAATAAGATCTTATGAGCCTCAACATTATTGAAAGGGGCGATATTATCGCCGTAAAAGGGTCTTCAGCCCTCCACCTATAACTCGGTCACCTATCACTCAAAGGACAAGGCTTTACCTCGATCTCCAGTTCCCAAAACTGGTGTTTTAAATGAAACTATCCTCTGTCAACGCAAAGCACAGGGTGGGCACAACCCTCACCGTAAATCACCACATCAAGATGTCCCATATTCTCTGGCACTGTACCTAAACAGCAAAGTGTGGGAAAATCCCACATGATTTGGCCCTAAACCAAACACATTAATCTGCCAACTTTGCTATTAAAAATTCCTCACTAATGAAACAAACAAATGCTACCTCACTTTAATCAAGTGCTTTTTTCTGGGGTTTCAGGGAAAAAAGGAATGCAGCTAGCCTGCCTTTTTGACCATATTTGCGCAGTTGCAACCCTAATTTTAGTCCTAGTGTTTTATTGGGCTGTCGTAGTCCTTCAAAAACGTTTTTCCGGCCATCTACTATATAAAGAACATAAGCCCCTAGAAACAGCCTGAACCGTTCTTCCTATGCTCTTACTCATCTGAATTGCCTTACCTTCCCTTTACCTACTATACAGGCACGACGAAACCCCCAAAAAAGTATTCACCACAGTAAAAGTAATCGGACACCAATGATACTGAGAGTATGAATACAGAACATGAGAAATTTTCAAAGGAGAAGCATTCTCCTTTGATTCATTTATAGTTCAAGACCCAGACTTGAAGTATGGCTCCCCACGACTTCTAACAGTTGATAAACCCTTAGTCCTCCCCTACAAAGTACCAGTACGAATCCTAACCACATCTGCGGACGTAATCCACAGGTGAACACTTCCATCTTTAGGAGTAAAAGCTGACGCTTTACCAGGGCGAATAAACCAATTAATCTTATGTTCCCTAAAACCTGGAATTTCCTGGGGGATATGTTCAGAAATCTGCGGAGATGCTCACGCCTACATACCTATTGAAGTAGAATTTATCAGACCAGAAGACTTTATCAAATGATCTCAAGAAGCTGCTGAAAAAATTGGATAAAAAATTTTGGAAAAACTTGCCGAACTAAAAATGTTTAGATCAGCCTTTTTTCAAGCTGGAAATGGGCCCACCCCCCCGGCAAGTAATGTTAATAGACTTGTTTACTATTTTTGATTATCGAGCTTTTATTTCTCCACAAAACACCAAGCACGTAACTCTATTTTGGGCAGCTTCAATCACACTTCCCAGTTTAGCTTTATCCTCAGGTACTTGACTACACGGTAGTCCTCTTAACTTTCTAATTACACGGCCTCTCTTTAGATGAGCCTGGGAAGAAGCCCTTTCAAAAACAAAAGATGCGGGAAGATGCCTTTTATTAGTGTCTGCCTCCTCCTGGGTAACAATAGTTGTCCTCTGACAAGCAACACCAGGAACTTTTGTTTCAGTTGCACATTTATCAGTTACAGGCTCAATCGCTCTCCCATATTGAACAGCAATAGTCCTAGCCAGCGGCTTAACGTGCTCAAACAATTTTATTGCAAGAATAGTCCCGTCCGGATGCCCTCCATACTTAATTCCAGCTCTCGTATTTGTAGAGTTTTTTAGGCATCTAATACGCCCCATAGCACTATGTGCCCGTCTCAGCCTTACCACGATAACAGGACACATCATCTTAGGTTTAGTATGAGGCCTTTCCTCAGAGGTAATCTTTTCTCTAGCTAGACCTGAAATATTAATATTCCAAGAAAACCCGTGCCTAAACCCAGAGATAGAAATCTTAAAAATAGTAACTCTCTTTACTATTAACTCCTTCCTAGTTATAGTAGAAATCGGAATTGGCTTACTTCAAGCTTATATTTTTTTTACATTACTGCTATTTTTTAATACACAATACCCACGGACGTAAATAATATACCTGTAAACATACACTAAGGTAGAGCAACTTTATACTCTCTAAAGGTACCAAAAACCTTTGTGCACAAACACCGTACCTTAGAAATACTTAGTAAAGGGGGTATCGATCCCCCATCCGCTGCTTTCAAGGCAACATAGCTTCTTAGCTTTTACTAAAAGATTGACTCCCTCACTTTTCTAGTGAACTTTCTGTTTGGAAGACAGATATACTTCTTATATTAGGAAGACCTGACTAATGGAAAAAACAATCATTAAAATACCTTTTAACATAACAAAATATCACCGAGTACAACCTAGTCCATGACCTTTTTGCGCCGCTATTAGGACAGCAACTTTCACCACCGGCATGCTTGAATGACTCTGACAACACACAACCTTAGGTCTTTTCTGAGGTCTTTTCTCAGTTCTTCTTACCGCCTGTTTTTGATGACGAGATGTCATTCGAGAAGCGACCTTCCAAGGAAAGCACACCAAACTAGTCCAAAGTTTTATTAAAACAGGGATACTATTATTTATTGCTTCTGAAGCCATATTTTTCGTTTCTTTTTTCTGGGCTTTTCTTCATTTTGCACTAAGGCCTACTTTTGAAGTCGGTATAACATGACCCCCCTTAGGGGTATACCCGCCAAACGCGTGGGGCGTCCCCCTTTTAAATTCTACTTTACTTATTTCATCGGGTTTTACATTAACTTGAGCATCCCGAGCAGTAAAAGAAGCAAGAAAATGGTCAGCAGCTGCTGGGCTCTTATCTACTCTAATTCTAGGAGCCATTTTTATATGGGTTCAAGCCAACGAATGGTGGGATGCCCCATTCGATATCCGAGACTCAGTCTATGGAAACTGCTTTTACATAATAACAGGACTTCATGGGCTTCATGTTTTCGCCGGACTAGTTTTTATCCTAGTCTGTTTCATTCGACTTCTCCGTAACCACTTCTCAACAGCACGTCATCTAGGGCTTCAGTGCGCTATTTGATACTGACATTTCGTAGACGTAGTTTGAATCTTTCTCTGGGCTGTAGTCTACGTATGAGGGGGTTGAGCTGAAGGAACCTTCTTTGAATACGTAAAAAAAGGACTAAACCTCGAGTAATAATATACCTCTTTACTATTTAATTAAAAGTTAACATTAAAATTAAAACTTGATTTATTAAAAGATACTAAGAAATCATTTTATCAATAAAAAACATAAGGCCTATAAGAGGAACCACATGTCTAAATAGCCTTAAATGAGCTACCTTCTCAACATCCCTAAAACAAAGGGTCTCTATTGAACTCTTCCCCTGGGTTAATTCAACGTAAACCCCTAACCTAAAAACAGCCCCCAGGAACATTATAACCCTAACAGGAAACAAGAGAATAAAATGGCCTCTATTTGACAACATTGAGGGTACAACCAAAATCTCCCCACAAATAGATAGTCAAGGGGGGGTAGGAATATTAGCCGATAACAACATAAACCCCCAAGTCCTAAAAGATCGAGCTCTCACCAATAAACCAGACACCGTCCTAAGTAACCGCCTCCCTGTTAACTCATAAATTCAATGTACCATACAAAAAAGCCCCGAAGAAGACAGGCCGTGCCTAATTATTGTAACAGTACAAGAATTTAGCCCCCAAGAATTTATAGAACAAGCCCCATATACCACAAGTCTTATGTGTGCTACAGAAGAATATGCGATAGCCGATTTCAAATCAACCTGAAGAACACAATAAGCAGAGCACAAGGCTCCCCCTAAAACTCCTATACAAGAAATAGCCCACAACTCCCAGCTAAAAAACTCCCTAAATAAACTTAAAGAACAAACTATTCCAAAACCTCCAAGTTTCAGTATAATACCCGCTAAGATTATAGACCCGCCCGTGGGGGCCTCTACATGAGCTTTAGGTAATCAAAGATGAAAAGGATATAAAGGTAACTTCACCAAAAAAGCCATCAAAGAACCATAACATACAACAACCCTAGGAAGTACCCTAACCCCTTTCAGATCCAAAAAAACACTCACCCTCTTCCTTAAAGATCCTTGGTAATGCCCAATTACTAAAAGTAATGGTAATGAAGCCCCCACCGTATAAATTATTATGTAGCCCCCAGCTTCTACCCGCTCCTGGTAACTCCCCCAACCAGCCACTAAATAAAACATTGGAAGAAGAGAACCCTCAAAAAGAATATAAAACCAAAGTAAATTAGACACTAAAAAACAAAAACTTACGATTAGGGTAATAACCCCAACACACACACCAAAAGCCTTCTGGGGCTCTCTTCTTCCTCACCCATCTATAAACTTGGGTGTCCTTACAACAATTACAATGAAAGAAATAAACCAGGTTAAACAAACTAACCAGGAAGATAATTGGTTAACATAAAGACCTCACCCAACTACCCTAAGAGGTCTAACTCCAGGTCGGTAACAAATAGTAGACATAAAAACAGTACCCAAGCCGAATCAAATCCCACGTATAAAATGACCCTCTTGACGACCCATCCCAAATAAAATTCTAACAAATCCTAAAACAAGAGCTATCTTCATTTTATACTAAAGAGCCAAAATACCGACAGAGCCAACATAGTCATTTCCATGGGAACGGGCTATTATAACCACTACCCCTAAGCCCACCCTCGCTTCACAAACAGCCAAACAAATAAATGTTATTAAAACACACGGGTTAATTGCTATCCTTCTTACCGCGGATAGTAGAATAATATACCCCCCAACGTTACAAACTTCCAAATAAAGAAGAACCCTTAGAAGATTTTTTTGTTGCAAAGCTAGCCCTGCAACACCCCTCAAAAACAAAATAACCCCCAGAACACACCCCGAAAAAACAAACTTCCTCATCAAAAACTTAGTAGAGATAAACCCAAGGGAACCTACAAAACTCCCAACCAAAGCTAAAGAAAGAGCCAAAATAAAAGGGTGTGTGGACCCTTATACACTGAAGTGTGCTCTTTAAATGCGACCAGACAACAATATCAAACTATTTAACCTAGCCTTCTTTCTAATAGGCCTCTTTTTTATTCTTCTTATTTCAAGAATAAATATATCACCAGAGGAAGCCGCCTTGCTATACTTTGAGATATCTAATATCTCCTCAACGTACATCGATTTGATCATTATCGTGGACCCAATAAGAATGATTTTTATTATATTAGTCTCATTTATCGCAACATCCGTTATAACCTATGCTCAAGACTATATATCCTCTGACCCCAACAAAACTCGTCTTTCAGGGCTTATCTCTCTATTCTTACTATCAATATTTCTTCTAGTCCTCACCCCTAATATCATCACACTTCTCCTGGGCTGAGATGGCTTAGGCGTAATCTCCTTTGCTCTGGTGCTTTTCTACAACAACCACTCAAGAGCAAGAGCTGCTATAATCACCGCCCTAACAAATCGTGTAGGTGACATCTTAATTATCTTTTCAATTGGATTATGAAGAAAAACAGGGCAATGAGATATATCCTCGATGGAAAATATATCTTCAGAAAAAGTTTACTTGATTCTTCTAATCGCAGCCTGTACTAAAAGTGCACAATTTCCATTTAGGGCCTGACTTCCTCAGGCGATATCAGCCCCCACACCTGTATCAGCTCTTGTTCATTCCTCCACACTAGTTACAGCAGGAGTGTATTTAATAATCCGTCTTTCAATCAAATTCCCCCCCTGTAGAAGGTGACTGGCTTTAATTGCTACTTTAAGTACAACTACTAGACTTATAGCTGGTATCTGTGCCCTAACAGAGACCGATCTAAAAAAAATTGTAGCTCTTTCCACTCTTAGCCAACTAGGAACTATAGTCCTAGCACTCTCACTTGGGGCTCCTCTCTTATCATTTTTTCATTTAGTCACACACGCACTATCTAAATCTCTTCTTTTTGTTTGTGTTGGTAGATTTATTTCCTTCAATAAAGGTGGGCAGGACACACGAAACTTAAAGTCCCGACTATGACAATCAACCCCCATAAGTTTTACCGGTGCAACCCTTGCCAGATTCTCCTTATGCGGTCTCCCTTTTACCAGAGGGTTTTATTCTAAAGACTTAATTCTTGAAACTCTCTGGCAAGGGCCAGAGAGCATTATACCTATAGTTGGAGGAGCTATGTCAACTGCACTCACAAGTGCATACTCAATCAAACTCCTAAAAATTCTATCTGAGGGAGAACCTTCAAACGAAAGATCTTCACCCCGGCCCCGTAATGTAACAGAACCCAACCTAATTAAAGTCCCAATCTTTTTTTTATCGGTCGCCACACTATTTACTGGATTTCTATTAAGGAAAACATGATACTGCCTTTATTCACCTCTTCTATTAAGCCCAATTCATAAATACTTATCCAGATGTATATTAACCCTAGGACTATTTTTAGCTATAGCAGAGAACAACCGTCTAGTTGGAGAGATCAACACTCCCCTCTTTCACCATTTTCTTCACTCTATATTTTTCCTGGAGAAACTATCTTCTCAAGGAACCATAAACCTAACAGAGAGCCCTCTATACTTGTCCTTTAAATCCTTAGAAAAAGGATGAATCGAAAGAATCACAGTCTCAGCAGCTAAATCACTCTTAAAGACCCTAACAGGTCTAGACCACCGATTAGCTGCTTCTCCTAGCCTAAAGTATACATCTCTAACTTTACTCGTACTGATTCTAATAACCTACTGTCTTAATAATAGCCCTGTTATCTAAATCTAAAAATGGAAGATGGCAGAGTAAAATGCAATGGGCTGTAGGCCCATCTACGAGCTTAAATGCTCTCTTCTAACAAAGTGGTAAGAAGGATGTAAACCCTTCCTCTTCAGCTTACAAGGCTAACGCCTACCCAGGCTCCTACCACACCTATGTTCTCCTCCCCCCTCCCCACTAATGAAAAAATGAGATTTGCTATAGCACACCTATTTGTGATTTTTATAGTGTTAATCGCTGTTGCATACTTTACTCTTTTTGAACGTAAAGTACTTGCGGCTGCTCAAATGCGTAAGGGACCCAACAAAGCAGGCATCGCTGGCCTTGCACAACCTCTCGCTGACGCAGTTAAACTTTTTACTAATGAAACCACCCGAGTTCAAGCTTCTAATGAAGGTAGCTACTGATTAGCCCCAACCTTAGGATTAATCATCGCCCTTACAACCTGAGAACTAGCCCCATATAAAAGAGCGATGATTAACTTCAAGTGGGGCGCTATTCTTTTTTTATGTGGGTCAAGCTTAGCCGTTTACCCTATTATTCTTGCAGGTTGAGCCTCTAACTCTAAATATTCATTACTAGGGGCCATACGAGCAATTGCCCAGACCATCTCATACGAAGTATGTTTAGGTCTAATCTTATTTAACAGGGCCATACTAAGATCTTCTTTATCCTTTGTAGAGATCTCTGCCCCCCTAAAAATCTCCTGATCAGCCTTAATATTTCCTCCCCTTTTTGGGATATGGTTATCTTGTCTTCTAGCAGAAACAAACCGCACCCCGTTTGATTTCGCTGAAGGAGAGTCTGAACTAGTTTCTGGGTTTAATGTAGAATATGGCTCCGTAGGGTTTTCCTTAATTTTTATGGCGGAATATGCAAATATTTTATTTATATCCATAATTACGTCTGTAACCTTTCTGGGTGGAGGTTCCTCCCTCATAATAGCAACAAAAACTTTACTAGTTTGCTACTTTGTAATTTGGGCTCGTGCTACACTCCCCCGTTTTCGATACGACCTTTTAATATATCTAACTTGAAAAAAATTTTTACCTTTAGTCCTATCCCTTTTAATATTAATCCTTTCCATCTTATTTCTTATGCAAAGAGCCTTCTATTAGGCAACTGAGGGTTATGAGTCCTCTGATTTAATTAACCTACCTTTGCAAAAAACTACCCTAAGATCCCCAACTCTAAGACTTTCCCCAGAGCCACCTTCTATCTATTCTTCGCCCCCCATGGTGCTCCATGGGCAAAATAACTGTTCGAGAGTACCACTCTCGCATTGTAGGTAAATGTATAAACCCTACGAAAGGGCGCTGCACCGAAAAAGCTTCCCACAAAATCAACACAAAATAATTAACTGTTAAATAATCCATAACGGCCCCAATTCTTCTCATATTATGCCAAAACGAATACCCTACTGGGTAATCAAAAACTCGACGAGGTATTCCCGACAGCCCTAAAAAATGATGTGGCATAAATGTTATATTTACACCAACTCTTATATTTAAAAAATGTTTTACAGTCATACGACCATGTATAGTTACCCCAGTAAAAAGAGGAAAAAAATGAGTCACAGCTCCGAAAATTGTAAACACCGCCCCTATCGAGAGAACGTAATGAAAATGACCTACCACAAAATAAGTATCATGTAACATTACATCTAATGATGCATTAGCAAGAATTACACCAGTCAGGCCCCCTACAGTAAAAAGTCCCAGAAACCCTAACCCTCAAAAAAGAGGAGCCTCAAACCGGAGTGCCCCTCCTATCAATGTTCCTAGTCACCTAAACACCTTTACCCCAGTAGGAACTGCAATAATTATTGTAGCTGCTGTAAAATAAGCTCGTGAATCTACATCCATCCCTACAGTAAATATATGGTGCCCCCATACCACAAAACCTAACACACCAATCCTTCCTATTGCATACACTATTCTTCTATGGCCGAAGGCTTTATCTTTTCCTGAATAATATATAAAAACATGGGAAATAGCCCCAAATCCAGGTAAAATTAGAATATACACCTCTGGGTGACCAAAAAACCAAAACAAATGTTGATATAACACAGGATCTCCCCCTCCCTCTGGGTCGAAAAATGAAGTATTGATATTTCGATCAGTAATTAATATGGTTAATCCGCCTGCCAGAACTGGTACTGACAACAACAACAAAATGCTAGTTACCCCTACCGCTGCAACAAAAAGGGGGAGCCCCCTTATTTTCTTATGGGGCCCCCGAGCATTTTTAATTGTTGTAATAAAATTAATCCTAGCAAAAATTGAGGCAGCCCCAGACATATGTAACGAAAAAATAGCCTCATCTACGCAAGGTGAATGATGCCCCTCTAGAGAAGACAAGGGTGGATATAAAGTCCACCCTGTTCCTACTGCGGAGTCTGTCAAAGTTGAAACCAATAAAAAAATTAATGAGTGGGGAACTAACCAAAACCTTAAGTTATTCATCCGAGGTAAACCTAAATCTGGTGAAGGTAATATTAATGGAACTAATCAATTACCAAACCCACCAATTAATACAGGCATTACTATAAAAAAAATTATTAAGAAAGCATGAGCTGTTACTACAGCATTATACAAAGTCCCCGTCACTAAAAAACCACTCCCTGTATGTATTAAATGAACCCGAATTAATAGCCTTAGAGTAGTTCCTGCAATCCCCCCCCAAAAACCTAAAATTAAATATATAGTACCAATGTCTTTATGACTTGTAGATCAAGCCCAGCGGCGCAC